CATTTCTCACAAATTCATACCAATCAAAATAATTGTTAGCATTTAAATGTAAAAAGTTTATCGACGGGGTTAACCATTTTGATAATATATCAAAATGAGTTCTTCCTGGACCAAAAGGAATTCCTATGGATCCGACGAACAAAGTAAATAAGACCAATACAAGAAGTGGCAATAACATAGTATTCTCCGATTCATAAGGATACGGAGCATTTTTTTGATTGGGAAAATTCTTAATAGTAATAAGGGGTCGCATCATATTTCTTACATGAGCATCCATTGGATATATTTTTTTCGAAAAAAAAGAAACCCTTTCATTATTATTCATTGTTGATAAAATCCAATTCTTTTTTTTTCGTTCCTTTTTTCCCCATATGGATATAGAATAGAACACATTATTTTTTTTGCCGCAGTAATTTTGAAAATGAAAGTTTAAATGCCCTTCAAAAGTAAGTAAATACATCCGAAACATATAAAATGCCGTTAACCCGGCTGTGAAACACGCTATTATTGCGAAAATCGGCGAATACACCCAGCTATCATTAAGAATTTCGTCTTTGGACCAAAAACAAGCAAGGGGTGGAATACCACAAAGAGAAAGTGTACCTAATAAAAATGCAGTTTTTGTAATTGGCACATATTTTGTTAAACCGCCCATAAGAGCCATGTTCTGGCTTTTATCTGGAGAATATCCAACAAGGGTTTCCATTGAATGAATAATGGATCCAGATCCTAAAAATAATAATGCTTTCGAATAAGCATGCGTGATCAAATGAAATAAAGCAGCTCTATACGATCCCATACCTAAAGCTAACATAATATAACCCAATTGAGACATTGTAGAATAGGCTAAACTTCTTTTAATGTCTCTTTGAGCAAGAGCAAAAGTCGCTCCTAATAGTATTGTTATTATACCTACCAAAGAAATTATATTCATTATGGAAGGTATAGCTGTAAAAAGAGGAAGAAGTCGAGCTACAAGAAAAATGCCCGCGGCTACCATAGTAGCAGCATGTATAAGAGCCGAAATAGGAGTAGGACCTTCCATAGCATCGGGTAACCATACATGAAGAGGGAATTGCGCAGATTTCGCAATAGCACCAACAAATAATAGGGAAGCACACAAAGTAAGAAATAAAGAATTGACTCCGTTATTATCAATCAAATTATTAGCTATTTCGAACAAATCCCGAAATTCAAAACTCCCCGTTACCCAATAAAGACCTAAGATTCCTAAAAATAAACCAAAATCCCCTACACGATTAGTTACAAAGGCTTTTTGGCAAGCACTTGCTGCAAGGGGTCGTGTAAACCAAAAACCTATTAATAGATAGGAACACATTCCAACCAATTCCCAAAAAATATAAATTTGTATCAAATTTGAACTAGTAACCAACCCAAGCATGGAAGCATTAAAAAACCCCATATAAGCAAAAAATCTCAAATATCCTCGGTCGTGAGACATATAATTGTCACTATAAATAAGAACCATTGTTCCAACAGTAGTAATTAATATTAACATAATAGAAGTAAGTGGATCTATCAAGTATCCAAAATCCAAGGAAAAATCATTATTGATTGTCCAAGACCGTACATATTGGTAAATAGGACTGCCATTTATTTGTTGAATAGACAGATCCACTGAAAAAATCATAACTATACTTAATAATAAAACACTAGGAAAAGCCCATATACGACGAATCTTTTTTGTTGCCGCCGGAACAAGGAGAAGACCCACCCCTATTGCTATAGGAACTGGAAGGGGGACTAAAGGTATGATCCACGCATATTGATATGTATGTTCCATAATCAAATTAAACTTTTTTTATAAATTTATAAATTGTTTAATTGTTTCCGATTCACCCGCTCTTATATATTTTGAAGGGAGAAAAAAAGAAAGTAAATAACGATATGCAAGATATGAAAGGACTCTAATATAATATAATATAATTATATATTTTTATTTTATTTATTTCATTCTTCAAAAAAAAGGAATCGAATATTATTATTATATTTATATTCAAATAAAGAAGTTACGATTGGTCAATAATAATGAAGTCAATGTTGAAAAGTTATTTCATATTTCATTACGTAATAATAATTATTACATTTAATTATTACATTATTACAATACAATAATAGATTACAATACAATAATAGAAATAGAATTTTAATCCATATAAAAATAAAAAAAGGATATCAAAACAAAAGAAATACTTGATTAAGTACTTGATTCTGATAGGATTCTCTGATCCACTAATAACCCGATAAACAGAAAAAAAGTCTCTCTTTTTTTATTATCACATACCGTATTAATAAATTAACTACGAAAATTAACAGATACTAGTCTCATTCTATTTTTTCGAATTTTACAGTTGAGTTTTCTGAAATTAGATAAATTAGATAAGAGTTCTGAACCTTTTTTATTTCTTTTTTGAAATTCCATTTATATACCCGGAGATCTCGTATGGGATAATATATTATATAGTAAGTTGTACTAGCCGGTATAAAGCATTCTTTCTTTGGATATTGTATGTATAAAATATGGATATGGAATAGTAATTAAATTTAAATTATATAATATTTTGAACAATAGATATCTTCCATTCCACATTTAACTATAACTAATGAATAACCTTTGTATTTTTAAATAGCGGTTCCGAAAAAACGTACTTCTATAATATGTCCAAAACAAAAAAAGTATGCGTAAAAATTTTTGGAAAAATAAAGCATATTGATCATCAATAAAAACTTTTTATTTAGCAAAATAACTTTCCACCGGAAGGGGGTTCTAAAAGTTTTTATTTATTTGAATACGAATAAAAAAAATAGGATAAATGAGAAAGAAATCATAAAAAAAGAAATATAAATGGTGTATAAAAAAATGGAAATTGTGGACATGAATTGAGAACATAATTATCTAGTTTAACTCTTCAATTCCATAAAAACTTAAACCGCATGAAGGGCCGTTGCATTGTTAAAACTAAGACCATATCACACTACAATTAAGGTAATTATTATTGAACAACGTTCAAATAGGAATTCGAAAGATCCTTTTTTTTTTCTCAAGATATTGCTATTGCATTGAATTGAGCCCTCCTCCTTCAATCTCGACGATTGAAGATGGATGTACTATTATGATTTCGTTGAGCAAGCCGCTATGGTGAAATCGGTAGACACGCTGCTCTTAGGAAGCAGTGCTAATGCATCTCGGTTCGAGTCCGAGTGGCGGCATCTTATAAAAAAAGACTTAGTAAACTAAATACTCTAAAAACTCCTATAATGTATAGAATGAAATTCCGGACTTCCATTCCATTGTTGGGGGACACCCTTATTTTAAGGACTTTTATGATATTGTTTACTTTAGAACATATATTAACTCACATTTCTTTGTCGATTGTTTCCATTGTAATTACGATTTATTTGATGAACTTATTAGTTCACGAAATCATAGGACTATATGATTCGTTGGAAAAAGGAATGGTAGCCGCTTTTTTATGTATAACAGGATTATTAGTTATTCGTTGGATTTATTCAGGACATTTACCCTTAAGTGATTTGTATGAATCATTAATGTTCCTTTCGTGGAGTTTCTACATTATTCATATGATTCCCTATTTTAGGAACCATAAAAATCCTTTAAATGAAATAACTGCACCCAGTGCAGTTTTTACCCAAGGGTTTGCTACTTCGGGCCTTTTAACTGAAATGCATCAATCCACCATATTAGTACCTGCTCTACAATCGCAGTGGTTAATGATGCACGTAAGTATGATGATATTAAGCTATGCAGCTCTTCTGTGTGGATCATTATTATCAATGGCTCTTCTAGTCATTACATTTCGAAAAAATGTCGATATTTTTTCGAAATGTAAAAGCAATCATTTACAAATGGGGGTATTTTCCTTTGTCAAATTTAAATACGCCAATGAAATAAGCAATGCTTTAAAATGGAAAAACAATAATTTGATTTCATTTAGAAATTATCATAGGTATCAATTAATTCAGCAATTGGATTGTTGGAGTTCCCGTGTCATTAGTCTCGGATTTCTATTTTTAACCGTAGGTATTCTTTCGGGAGCAGTATGGGCTAATGAGGCGTGGGGATCATATTGGAATTGGGATCCAAAAGAAACTTGGGCATTTATCACTTGGACAATATTCGCAATTTATTTACATACTAGAACAAATGAAAATTTGCAAGGCTCAAATTCTGCAATTGTGGCTTCGATGGGATTTTTTATAATTTGGATATGCTATTTTGGAGTAAATCTATTAGGAATCGGGCTGCATAGTTATGGTTCATTTGCATTAACTTCTAATTGAAGAAAGGTTCTTACAAACCCAATACGCAATATATGGCAATAGCATATAAGAAAGTTTGTATGGGTTTTTAAGAACCGTTTGAATCAAGTCGTGATTCAAACGGTTCTTAAAAACTACAAAAATACTTAACTACTTATTTCGTTTTCATTGTACAACGAACTATATAAAAAAATGAGAATTTTTTCTATACTTTTTCTATATATGATATGTTCTATTTTACTTATTTTTTTTATGAAAACGATCTATAAAAGTAATTAGATATAATAGCTTCGACCTTGTCAATTGATAGTGAGAGAACGAAATCCGGATAAATACCAATACCTATTACGGGTAAAAAGATACAGATGGAAACAAAGAGTTCTCGCGGCCCCGAATCAAAAAAAGGATAATTTGGAGAATGAAATTGCTTGTATCCATAGAACATTTGACGTAACATAGATAATGAATAAATAGGAGTTAATATCATTCCAATTGCCGTTACAAAAGTTATTAGTATTTTGGGGATTAAAAGATATTTTTGGCTCGTAATTAGTCCAAAAAAGACTACCAACTCTGCAACAAAACCACTCATTCCAGGCAATGCAAGAGAAGCCATCGAGAAGCTACTGAACATTGTAAATATTTTTGGCATGGGAACCGCTATTCCTCCCATTTCGTCAAGATAAACAAGACGTATTCGATCGTAACTTGTTCCTGCCAAGAAAAAAAGCGCAGCACCAATAAATCCATGAGATATCATTTGTAAAATAGCGCCATTGAGTCCTGTATCAGTTATGGAACCCATTCCTATAATTATGAAACCCATATGAGATACGGAAGAATAGGCAATTCTCTTTTTTAAATTGCGCTGACCTGGAGATGTTGAAGCTGCATAAATTATTTGAATTGCGCCTACTATCATCAACCAAGGAGAAAATATAGAATGAGCACGGGGTAATAATTCCATATTGATCCGAACCAACCCATATGCTCCCATTTTTAATAAGATTCCGGCTAAAAGCATACATGTACTGTAATGTGCTTCTCCGTGGGTATCCGGTAACCATGTATGTAGAGGTATAATCGGTAATTTGACAGCATAAGCAATAAGAAATCCAAAATATAATATTATTTCCAACGCCACCGGATACGATTGATTGGCTGATGTTTCAAAATTTAATGTTGGTTCATTGGAACCATATAAACCCATACCCAGAACTCCCATTAAGAGAAAAACGGAACCCCCTGCGGTGTACAAAATGAACTTTGTAGCGGAATACAAACGTTTCTTCCCCCCCCACATGGATAAAAGTAGGTATACAGGAATTAATTCGAATTCCCACATGATAAAAAAAAGTAAAAGATCTCGAGAAGAAAATAATCCTATTTGACCGCTGTACATTGCTAACATGAGGAAATGGAACAATCTCGAATCTCGAGTAACGGGCCAAGCCGCTAAAGTCGCTAAAGTAGTGATGAATCCCGTAAGTAACATGGGTCCTATGGAAAGTCCATCGATTCCTAATCTCCAGTGAAAATCAAAAAAATGAATCCATTTATAATCCTGTTCTAGTTGGATTAATGGATCGTCGAATTGGAAATGATAACAAAATGCATAAGACGTTAGAAGTAGTTCTAATATACATATACAAATAGTATACCATCGAATAACCTTATTTCCTCTATGAGGAAAAAAGAAAATGAAAGTACCCGCGAATATCGGCAAAACAACAATTATTGTTAACCAAGGAAAATCATTCGTGGTAAAGACAAGATAAACTTTGACCAGAAAAACCCGTGCTCGAAAGAAAATAAAATAATAGAATTAATCGAGTACGGGTTTTTGTCGGTAAAAATAAAACAAAAATGGATTCAAGTGGAATTTTCTGGAACGTATTAATAAGCTAGACCCATGCTCCGAGTTGTCTCATGCCATAAATAAACCCGGACACTTAGGAAATCCGTTGGGCAGGCGGATTCGCACCTTTTACAACCTACGCAGTCTTCTGTTCTTGGAGCAGAAGCAATTTGCTTAGCTTTACATCCGTCCCAAGGTATCATTTCTAATACATCCGTGGGGCAGGCTCGTACACATTGAGTACATCCTATACATGTATCATAAATCTTTACTGAATGTGACATTGGAGCTATAAATTTTTTTAACATCATAAATTTTCAATCTAGTAAAGTAGTAAATTAATTATATATTGTAGACACTAGACGAATCAATGATTTAGATTTACCAGAACCAACCAACTTCTGGATCTGCTCATGAAAGAGGGCCAAGATACTTTGATTTATTACGTTTTAGCAAAGAGCACCATATCATATGCTTATGTTGCACATACCCATTTTGTTTTAATGGGGCAATAGGTTTATTTATATGTATATGATTCTCGTTATTTATTCAACAAATTCGATTGATTGATACGGGTTGATTTTCTGTTACGATGAATTGATGAAACAATAGCTAATCCAATGGCGGCTTCAGCAGCTGCAATTGCTATAACAAAAATCGAGAAAACATCTCCTTTTAATTGGCGACTATCAAATAAATCAGAAAATGTTACAAAATTGATATTAACTGCATTCAGTATAAGCTCAAGACACATAAGTGCTCGAACCATATTTCGACTTGTAATCAATCCATAAATACCGATGGATAATAAATAGGCACTCAAAACAAGTACATATTCGAGCATCATTGATCAACCCCTCATCAATCTCGATTCATTTCAATATGAACAAAAATTCAACCAATTTCACTGACTAAAATAGCTAAAAGGAAAAGTACGTAATGTAATTTAAAGTAAGGTATTGTTAATAGATAATAGATACAACTAAGAGCATTTCTATTTCCTTTTTTTGAATTTTATACACGAACAATAAATAGAATTTAAAGAAAAGAGCAAGTCCTTATTAATTATAAGTATTTAGTACTGACGGGCCATAGCAATTGCACCTATCAAGGAAACTAAAAGAATTATTGAAATAAGTTCAAATGGAAGAAAAAAATCTGTTGATAAATGAATCCCAATTTGTTGACCATTATTTATCAAGTCCTGCTCTATAATCTGGTTTGATCTTGTAGTCCAAAGAATCCCGTACCATGACGTATCTAGGATAGGGGTAATTAGTGAAACAAAAATACTGGTACAAACCAAGGAAGTCACCCCATCTCCAACGGTCCAAAGATGGAAATCCTTGTAATATTCGGAACCATTGATGAACATCACAGCAAATACAATTAATACATTTATTGCTCCCACATAAATAAGAAGCTGTGCAGCAGCTACAAAAGGAGAGTTCGATGGAATATGGAATAAGGATGTACAAACAAGAACCAATCCCAATGAAAACGCAGAAAAAATGGGATTGGTAAGTAATACCACTCCTAGACCTCCCAATATAAGACCCAACCCCCCCAAAACCAAAAGAAAATCGTGTATTGGTCCAGGTAAATCCATTCTATGTAAAATAAAAGATAAATGAAGTCGAAATTTTTCATGATACGATTGACCAAACCAGAAAAAAAAAGAAGTTACCCTATTTATTTTGATTTCTTTTTTGATGCGTTCCCGTATTTATAATTGAATTAAATATAAATGGGGTGAGGGTTGATGTAGATATTAATTTTAATTGAATGGTTGAATATTATATTAGAATTCGATCAAAACTTACTCAATTGGTAATTGTTCTTGGATCAAGTGGTTTACCCGTGGCCTTTGTGATTTGAGTCGAATTCATAATTGTATTGTTCGAATTGTGTAATCTCCAATTACTGGCATTGGTAACCGACCTAAAGCAATTTGATTATAATTCAATTCGTGACGATCATAAGTAGAAAGTTCATATTCTTCAGTCATTGATAAACAATTCGTTGGACAATACTCAACGCAGTTACCGCAAAAGATACAGATTCCGAAATCAATACTGTAATTAAGCAAGCGTTTCTTTCGAATATCCGTTTCCAATTTCCAATCAACAACAGGTAGATCTATAGGACATACCCGAACACATACTTCACAAGCAATGCATTTATCAAATTCAAAGTGGATTCGACCGCGAAAACGCTCTGATGTGATCAATTTTTCATAAGGATATTGAATAGTTACAGGTAAACGATTCGCATGGGATAAAGTAATCATAAAACTTTGACCGATATACCTTGCAGCCCTTACTGTTTGTTGGCCATAATTTATGAACCCAGTTACCATGGGGAACATATCTTGCATATCTATGAATCATTTGATGTTTCTTTCTCTTGTTTGAGAAAAGTTATGAATCTAGAATATCCTCTCCTCTGCCTTTACAATGAAAAGAGTTGGGAAGAAGTTGTCAATAACAGATTACCTAAAGAAATAGGTAAAAGAAATTTCCACCCAAGATTTAATAGTTGGTCCATTCTCATCCTAGGTAAAGTCCATCTTGTTGTGATAGGAATGAACAGGAACAAATAGGCTTTCGCTAATGTAATAAAGATACTAATTGTCGTTCCAAAGACTCCACCCATTTCATTTATTCCTAAAAGCTCAGGAATTGATATGTACGGAATAGAGAAATTCCAGCCGCCCAAGTAAAGAACTGTTACAAATAATGAAGAAACGAGTAGATTGAGATAGGAAGCAACGTAAAATAAACCAAATTTTATACCGGAATATTCGGTTTGATAACCTGCTACTAATTCTTCCTCGGCTTCGGGTAAATCAAAAGGTAATCTTTCGCATTCTGCTAAGGAAGAAATTAAAAAAACAGTAAACCCTATGGGTTGGCGCCAAAGATTCCAACCCCCAAAACCATACTTTGACTGTGCCTCAACTATATCAACTGTACTTGAACTGTTAGATAATCATAGTCGGTGAGAACATCACTATTCCCACCGCTATTGCAAAACCGTACATGAGACTTAAGCTTCATACGGCTCCTCGCTGGCCACAAATAAATCTAAGGGCAGGTTCAATATTATAATTATATCGATATATATACTTGTCTTATAGGGTAGATAGAGTAAAGATACATCGGAGAGTCCAAAATTAGACCAACGCAATTCTGTCTGCCATAAAAAAAAAAATGCTTCTGAATTGATCTCATCCTTTATAATTTCCTTTTTTTGTTCAGTAATAACTTAACACTTCAATGAAAATACTCGTTATATCGCGTTGTATCAATAGACTACTCATTTCTTTCGATTACTAAAGTAAAGAAGAATTTTACATTCTATTAGTTCATGAATCACGATAAGAATTTTATCTGTATGAATATGGATAAAAAAAAAGAAATAAAATATTAAGGGTTCCCTCGTTCCTGATAGTAATTTGTTTAATCAGTGGGTAGGAGCATACTCTGGATCGGGATCGCGGGGAAGTACTTCTTGATCATTTCTACCAACGTAAAGCCCCATTAGGATTCCTTTTATGTTATGCAGAAAGAACCCTTTGGTTTGGATAACTTACTTACATTATCATTATCTTGAGTATATTACTAATAAATCCTTTGTGTACCTTGGTATTCCTAACCATCCACTCATTTTTGTTCGACCCCCGGTATGGTAACATACAGCAGTAAAAACTCCATACAGTGAATCTTTTAGACCCGCTTCAAACTATGATGATTAGTCAACCAATTTGGGGGTAACCCGTTTCGGCTGTATTCTATTTACGTCCGCTTAGCTTAACCCGTGTACCTAGGGAATGAGGCTTAATCTTTTGACTGCCCATTTGTAAGCCGTTTTATTTCACTCATATAACTATCTGGTTTAGTTTATCGCCCCGAATGATGAATAAAAAATGAGGATATCTATTCAATACATTCCACTTTTTTCTTAGAACTAAATAAATCCAATTATTTCCTAGAATGAAAATGAAATAAAAAAAATAGGCAAAAAAAGTGCGTGTCCTAACGAATCGCACGTAGAGATATTGATAATACGCATGGAGTTAATGGTATTTCATAACTAATCGATTGAGCAGCAGCTCGTAGACCACCTAAAAAGGAATATTTATTATTTGATCCATATCCTGACATAAGAAGTCCAATAGGAGCAATACTGGAAATAGCAATCCATAAAAAAACTCCTATACTAAGATCGGATAAAACAAGGCGATATCCAAAAGGAATTACTAAATAACTTAGTAAAATGGATATGACCGCTATAGAGGGTCCGATACTGAATAAAAAAATATCCCCTCTAGATGGTCGAAGATCCTCTTTAAAAAGTAGTTTGGTACCATCTGCTATAGCTTGAAGAATTCCCCAAGGACCCGCGTATTCAGGCCCAATACGTTGTTGTACCCCTGCAGATATTTGTCTTTCTAACCACACAATTACCAGTACTCCTATTATGATTCCGAATACAGTAGTAAAAATAGGAACAAGTAACCATATGAGTTCATAAACCTCTTTTAAGGATTCCGGTCTGGAAAAAGAATGGATAGCTTCCACTTTTGTCGTATCAATTATCATTTCAACGATCAACCTCTCCCATAATAATATCGATACTACCGAGTATTGTCATAATATCAGCCAATTTCATTCTTTTAACTAGCTGAGGAAGAATTTGCAAATTGATAAAACCGGGCGGCCTAATTTTCCATCTCCAGGGAAAAACACTCCGATCTCCTATCAGAAAAATTCCCAATTCCCCCTTGGGGGCTTCTACTCGCACATAAAGTTCTTGTTTCGACAATTCAAAAGTGGGCGAAGGTTTTTTACTAATGAATCGATAATCAAAATCATTCCACTCGGAATCCTTTGTTCTATCAAAGCGCCGTACCTCTAAATTCTCATAAGGCCCCCCTGGAATTCCTTCCAGGGCTTGTTGAATTATTTTTATGGATTCCGTCATTTCACAGATTCGGACTAAATAACGAGCTAATGAATCTCCTTCTTTTTGCCATTGTACTTCCCAATCAAATTCGTCGTAACACTCATAATGATCGACTTTACGAAGATCCCATGGAATTCCGGAAGCTCGTAGCATGGGTCCCGATAAACCCCAATTTATTGCTTCTTCTCCGCCAATAAAGCCCACCCCCTCAACTCGTTCCAAAAAAATGGGATTGCGTGTAATAAGCTTTTGATATTCAGTAACCCCTGTCAAAAAATAATCACAGAAATCCAAACATTTATCGATCCAGCCATAAGGTAGATCGGCAGCTACCCCTCCGATACGGAAATAATTATGCATCATTCGCATACCTGTGGCAGATTCGAATAGGTCATATATGAATTCTCTCTCTCGGAAAATATAGAAGAAAGGAGTCTGCGCACCGATATCTGCCATAAAAGGGCCCAGCCATAACAAATGAGAAGCTATACGACTCAGCTCTAACATAATTACTCTAATATAGCTCGCTCTCTTCGGTACTTGAATATTTCCCAACTGTTCTGGTCCATTTACTGTTATTGCTTCTGTAAACATAGTCGCTAAATAATCCCAGCGTGTTACATAAGGAAGATATTGTATAATTGTTCGATTTTCTGCAATTTTTTCCATTCCTCTGTGTAAATAACCCAATATGGGTTCGCAGTCAATAACATCTTCCCCATCTAGAGTAACAATGAGTCGAAGAACACCATGCATTGATGGGTGTTGAGGACCCATATTGACTATCATGAGGTCCTTTCTTGTAGTTGGTACAGTCATATATTTTTTACCCGATTCATTATTCCATGAATTGCTGAAAACTAAATGTAGTTCATCAAAATTCAAAAATAGAATTTGAATTGAAAGGAGAATAGAAATCTAATAAATCAAAGAATTCAAAACGAATTTTCAAATTAACTTAACGAGTTTGTGGCTCCCGAATATTCAATTGACTAATTAATTCTTTATAACGTACTTTATTTTTCTTTGACAAATAAGCCAGTATCCGTTGACGTTTTCCCAGAATTTTCTGCAGGCCTCTCTGGGATAAATAGTCTTTTCTGTGCAATTCCAAATGGGAAGTAAGTCTACGTATCTTATTGGTGAAACTGAATACTTGAAATTCAGCAGACCCCCTACTTTCTTTTTGCGGAATAACCGAAATGCATAAAATTTTTACCATAATAAAGAATCCTTCTTACCCCTTTCTTTAGTTTTTACAGATATTTATTTTACGGATCAGTAATAATAATAAATGTCAGTCATTTTCATTTCTTATACACAATAATCGGGATTTATTCGTATACTTCTTTTTTTTTTATCAAATTCAATCAATCCGATTTTCCATTTTATTCGCGGGTATGGGTTCAAGGGGTTGGTACATTTCTACAACACCCACAAAGAAGAATAGTTTGGACCCAAGATAAAAAGATTATGACGACTCATTTCTATATATAATTGCTAAGATAAGATAAGTTCATTGAATCAGTATCATGTACCAGAATATAACACAAGGCACATGCATATTTTTTTGTCTTCATATATTATACCAGATATGCCCGCTCGATCCGTAGAAAGAGTACCATCCACTCATTATCGTGGATACATATGTATCCTTAACATACTGAAACGACTACCATTATTGGTATCAAACCAATAGCGATTCATGCAAGCTAAATCTTCTAATCGATAATTGGGCCAAAGAAATAATTTTAACTTAATCAATTTATTTTTATCTCCATCAAAACGCTTATCCGCAAAAAAAAATGGACCGTAGTGCCTTGCATTGTTCCCATTGCCAAATACTGGGCTTCTATCCCCAACATTTACATTTCTCGAACCGAAACAAGTTTGAATTCTCAATTCTCTACGACGTCTAGGAGATAAAATGTTTTCGGGAACAAAAAAATCATAAGGATTTTCGTCTTTATTCCCAAACAACTTTTCATGTCGTGCAATAAATTCATTAAGATTATTCTTCTCAACATTTCTTTTTTCTTGGAATCTTCGATTTGTTTGATGCTTACTCGTATGCACACGTGAAATAGCTACGGTTTGGTACATGATAAATTGTCCATCCCATTTTATGGATAGCCGAGCCAGTTCAATAATAAGCAGCCCCTTTTCTATCAATTTTGTAGAATCGACATTCTTTGGAGTCAGGATTACCTCCGGATCCAGTTCCTGTCTTTTAATATAGGATATAGCAATTTCCCCGGGGTGTCTCAATCGAAGCAGTAGACAATATATATTGGTATTCCTTATTAGGTTTTCGTCACTATAAGAATCAATTTTCAATTGAGAAAAAAAAGATCTTTTCAGGATGACGTCTATCTCCGAGATTTTGTTGCTCTTATTATATTTCCTTTTCATTCTGTGTTTTTGAATGTCTGATACCCCATAATCTTCATCTTCTTTAACATCTTTTTGTTTTTCGTTGATGTTTCTATTCCATTTAAAAAGAAGTAAATTTATTGGTATGATCTGCGGTTCAATCTGATATGCATCATTAGGTAAGACAAATTCGGGGAAAAACCAAAGTTCCAGATTCGATATTGGCCAATTTAGTATTTCTTCATTCATTCCCATCCAGTCAAAAGATGTTTTTGTTTGATTGGCGGGGTTTATTTGTTTATGAAGATAAGAAGGATTAAAAAGATTTTTCTTATCCATTTTCGTTTTCTCAATTATTTCATATTTCATAGAATTCTTAGTATTTTTTTTACTGTCGGCGTTGCCCCCGATATCTATATTTGTCCATTCCTCAATATCGATCTTTTTTCTAAGACAAAAATGAATAGTGCTCCAATCAAAAAATTTTCTATCCGTATTTTTATCAATAATAGAATCTTCTCCTAGATAATTACTAAGATCTATATCTTGTGGCCAATCAAAAAATTCAGGATTATATGTCTTGTAATTATAGGTAACCCCCAGGGCCCCTTTTATTTCTAACGCCGGCCCATAAATATATGAATCCTTCTTATCTTCATAATCATAATTAATATATTTATTTGATAAAAGATCATATTTGTAGTTTTTTTTTAATTTATCTTTTTGACTCGGTAATGAATTCACTGCATAATTCTTTTGTTTCTCGTAATGAATTAATTGTTCTTTTTCATATAAATTCCAATTTCTTGCGTTTGTATTTTGAACCATAAAACTTTGCTTGATTCTATTTCTCCATTTTTGCGGCACTAATCTGGACCATCTAGTCTGAGATAAATCGTATTTATAGTGATCATTATCCATTAACCAGCTTTTCCATGTCCATGTATTAGTATTAATTCCAAAATATCGAAGTTTCTTATGCCTTGATTCGGAATGAAATATTCCTTGTGTCCCACAAAAATCTTTTATTCTATCCTTAGAAGTTGTTCCGTGATATTGAAACAGTGCTTTCAAGGGATACTTGTTGATAACTTGGGTTTGTGATAATTTGTAAAATACATATGCCTGTGACAAGGAAGAGAGGTCACAAAAAATCTGTGAATTTTTATTCATAATATTTGAAATAAAATGAATTGGATTTTGATTTGTTTCATCATTGTAATTGTAACTGTATTTATAATTGTAACTGTATTTATCAGTATTCGTAATTCGGTTTGTTGATTTAAGTAAATTTTGTACACCTATTTTCGAAATATTAATAATGGTAGGTAAAAAGATATCCATGTATATCCTTTCAATAAACAATTTAATAAAATAGTGACATTTAGGTATTAGTCGGGAACTTCTTCTTTTTAATATCTGCCAAATATTTTTCGGCGATTCTAATCTTTTATCATCACAACGTGTTTCGTTAGGGATAATGCTTCTATCCGGAGTTATAAGTATGTTTTTCTTGTCTTTTGTTATTTTTTCAATTTGATTTCGGATTGTACTTGTCTTATCTGCTAGATCCCTCATCCGATTTTCTGTCAGTGAATAATCTGTCCAATCCATACCAATGGACGATTCAGGAATCATCGGATTCCTTATTATCATGTCTTTTTGATTTCCATTCGATTCATATACTTCTCTTAATCTAAAGAGTCTTTTTCTAACTTTTGATAGCTTTACAAATTGTGTTCTTTTTTTTTTTTTTTTTTGAGCTCGAAAATACTTCTTTTGAACTTTTCTAAATTTTATTTTTAATTCGTTAGAAATAGGTTTAAAAAAGGAAGGTATTTTTCGGGAAGAACCAAAAGGTAGTCCGGTTTCCTGTCCCCAAACATTTAAAAAAGAAGAATCATATTCTTTTGTCCCATTAATTTTCCTTGAATCTGTATAATAATAGAGTTCTGGCTTATATCCGCGCCACGGTTTCATACGGAAAGGGAATATTATTTTTATCTGAATACCGTCGAATAACCAGTCGTTCGGAAATTCGTTTTTTGGTACTTGAACCCCATCATGGGTGCATCTAACATGAGTTTCGTTACTCAACTCTTTGAAATCCTCGTTCCATTCGGGTAATTGAAATAATAGCAGACGTCCAATATTTTTGGCTATTATAAACGAAGGCAATATTATATGTTTTCTAAGAATGGAATGGGTTACTAACAGAAGACTCCTTGCTGTTTGAGCACCCGTAATAGTATCCCAAGCTTCTGCTATTTTTATACGTTCATTTTCGTTGTATTCGTTCTCCTCTTTTTCCTCTTCTCTCTCTTTTAGATAATAAAAAACTTCGGATTCCGTGACCTTCCAAATCTTAAAAATGAAATTTTGCATTCTAGACAAAATAGACAAAAACAAATTGTCTATTTTGTCTACAAAAAGCGGGGAATGCATATTTGGTTGAAACATCCCCCAAATACCCGTTTTACATCTTTGAGAACGCATAGATCCGTTGATTATATCTCGACGAAAATCGGATCGGCGCGGATAACGTAACAAATAAATTTCGTCTTCTTGAACATCCTTACTACTAGTATCGATACCACGTTTCCTATCCACATCCCTCCTTACATCCAAGTCGGCATCCGTAAAAATGACTGTACGCTTGGGTTTTCGTGTACGAACATTTAGGTCATGTTCGATTGACTCTTCTTCATTTCCTTCTTCTGGTTCGTCAATCAAATTGTATGACCACCTTGGTACCTTTTTATTTATTTCATTTATTCCAATAGCTTTATTTCTAATTGTTTGATCATCGAAATAGGTTGTAATTGCATCGAATAAATATTTCGATTGATTTTTGGAATGAACCCTTCCTTGTTCTGATTTTTGTTCAAATTCTACGTAATCTGTAGGAAGGATATCGTGAAGTTTATTTATCCAAAGACTTTCTACGGAATCTTCTATCGAGGTTATTAAAAAATCGCTCCTGTTTGAATTTGAACAGGAAGACTCTTTTTTGATTGTTCCGCGATGGGGTCCGTTCAAAAGAGGATCATACATTTTGGGTAAGCATTCTTGTTCTGTTTCATCATTGCACAATCTAGTTCTTTTTTCGAGTACATCCAGAGCAAGAGATTCCTTGTCTAGGGCTTCCATTCGATGGATAAGTTCGTTGCTCAGGTTGTGTCGTTTTTGTTTATTGGTATAAACCCAATTATTATATAGCGCCTCTGAGGATAATTTTTCTGTTGTGTACAAAAACATCTTATGTTGTATCATTTCAAAAAAAGTGGATAGGCTGGGCGGGTATGTAAAAGAGATTCTTTGTTTTCCATCACTTTGACATGTATAAAAAAAATATTGTGACATTTCCTCTTTTACAGCGTTTTCAAATAGATCATTTTTTATATATCGCAATGGACGATTCCATAGGTTATAGTCAAAAAGGAGAGTCACAAGAGGTTTTTCAAACCAGAGGTTTTTCTCTTTTTTAATTTCTAACTGAAAATGATTATCTTGATTTCCATCAAAATAATCATTTTCATAAACGGGGCGATTTTTATCGTATGTCTCTTTAAAGTGAAAGTCGAATTCATCCTTTTTTTTTTCCTTTCCATTCCAATTCACTTGGATCTCTTCCGTTTCATCTATTTTGTCCGGATCCTCCTTTTCTTCCGAACAAAGGGAAGGGGAAGGGTCTTCTTCGGTGGATCCCTCTTGTTCCTGTTTAGTCCCCTTCGTTTCGGAAGTTTTTTCTATTTCTACATCTGTTTCTATTTCTACATCTGTTTCTTCCTCAATTTCCCCCCCTTCTTCCTTTTTTAAGGTTTCTTTCGGTCTCTGAATCTGAATGAAAAAAGGCGACGTGTCTAAAGAGTAGACGCAGGTGAGAAAGAAGAGAATACTAATAAATCGAGCCATATAAATTCTCAATTCTGCCACAAGGAACTTTTTCGATCTAATAGAAGGATTTTGCCGTATCCAGATTTGCTGTATCCAGAATAA